GTTAATGTAGCTTAACCTAAAGCGAAGCGCTGAAAATGCTTAGATGGATTTATAATCCCACTAACACATACAAAAGGTTTGGTCCTGGCCTTTTTATTAGCTAATAGTAAACTTACACATGCAAGCCTCCCCGAACCGGTGAGAATACCCTTAATTAATCCCAAACTGATTGTAAGGAGTGGGTATCAAGCGCACTGACGTTGCTCAAAACACCTTGCTTAGCCACACCCCCACGGGAAACAGCAGTGATAAAAATTAGGCAATAAACGAAAGTTTGACCTAGCTATACTATTGAGGGTTGGTCAATTTCGTGCCAGCCACCGCGGTCATACGATTAACCCAGGCTAATAAACCCACGGCGTAAAGCGTGTTTAAAGAGCCTTTCTCTCCCCAATAAGATAAAACTCGGACTAATACGTAGAAATTCATAGTTCGAAGTAATATACGCTACGAAAGTGATCTTAAAAATGCTTGAAGACACGATAGCTAGGAGACAAACTGGGATTAGATACCCCATTATGCCTAGCCCTAAACAGAGACAGCCCCCTAATAAGGCTGCCCGCCAGAGAACTACTAGCCATCGCTTAAAACTCAAAGGACTTGGCGGTACTTTATATCCACCTAGAGGAGCCTGTTCTATAACCGATAAACCCCGCTCTACCTCACCACTTCTTGCTAATTCAGCCTGTATACCGCCATCTTCAGCGAACCCTTATAGGGAACAAAAGTAAGCTAAATAATTACCCATAAAAACGTTAGGTCAAGGTGTAGCTTATGAAGTGGAAAGCAATGGGCTACATTTTCTCTCACGAGAACATAACGATACCCTCTTTGAAACAAGAGGAATAAGGAGGATTTAGTAGTAAATTAAGAATAGAGTGCTTAATTGAATAGTGCAATGAAGTACGCACACACCGCCCGTCACCCTCCTCAAATACCCATCTATAACTACTTTATAATAACATGGAAATCAGTATGAGAGGAGATAAGTCGTAACATGGTAAGCATACTGGAAAGTGTGCTTGGATGAATCAAAACGTAGCTTAATAAAAGCACCTGACTTACACTCAGGAGATTTCCCCTACTAAAGGAACGTCTTGAACCACTTCTAGCCCAATAACTTATTAACCCAACTATATAAAACAGTAAACTAAATCATTCACCTAAAGTCAAAGTATAGGAGATAGAAATGATTGTTGGCGCTATAGAGAAAGTACCGCAAGGGAAAGATGAAAGAAATTAAGCCTAAGTACAAAAAAGCAAAGATTAACCCTTGTACCTTTTGCATAATGGATCAACTAGACCTCATCTGGCGAAAAGAATTTAAGTCAGATACCCCGAAACCAAACGAGCTACCTAAGAACAATTTTCAGAATGAACCCGTCTATGTGGCAAAATAGTGGGAAGATTTTTAGGTAGAGGTGAAAAGCCTAACGAGCTTGGTGATAGCTGGTTATCCAGAGAAGAATTTTAGTTCAACTATAAATTTACCCAAAGAACTAATAATCTACCTGTAAATTTAATTGTTAGTCTAAAGAGGGACAGCTCTTTAGACAGAGGATAAAACCTGAACTAGAGAATAAGAACCTAAAACACACCATAGTGGGCCTAAAAGCAGCCATCAATAAAGAAAGCGTTAAAGCTCAAATAACCCAATCACCTATAATACCTTAATTTTTATCCAATTCCTAGCCTAAAACTGGATTAATCTACTTCTCAGTAGATGAATTAATGTTGGTATGAGTAACAAGAAAATTTTTCTCCTAGCACAAGTTTATATCAGATCGGATGCCCGCTGATAGTTAACTCAAAATGAAGACATAATCTAAACCTAAATCTTCTTCTACTAATCGAGTTAATCCAACACAGGAGTGCACCCAAGGAAAGATAAAAAGAAGTAAAAGGAACTCGGCAAACTCGAACCCCGCCTGTTTACCAAAAACATCACCTCTAGCATAAAAAGTATTAGAGGCTCTGCCTGCCCGGTGACTTACGTTAAACGGCCGCGGTATCCTGACCGTGCAAAGGTAGCATAATCATTTGTTCCTTAATTAGGGACTTGTATGAACGGCAAGACGAGGGTTTAACTGTCTCTTACTTCCTATCAGTGAAATTGACCTTCCAGTGAAGAGGCTGGAATAAAAAAATAAGACGAGAAGACCCTATGGAGCTTTAACCCATTAACCTATTTAGCTAAACTACTCTCCCAAAGGGACCCAACAATTAAAGCTTACTTTAGGTCAACGGTTTCGGTTGGGGTGACCTCGGAGAACAAAAAATCCTCCGAATAAATTAAACTAAGACTTACTAGTCAACGTTATTAATATTATTTATTGACCCAAACTTTTTTGATCAACGGACCAAGTTACCCTAGGGATAACAGCGCTATCCTATTCAAGAGTTCATATCGACAATAGGGTTTACGACCTCGATGTTGGATCAGGACATCCTAATGGTGCAGAAGCTATTGAAGGTTCGTTTGTTCAACGATTAAAGTCCTACGTGATCTGAGTTCAGACCGGAGTAATCCAGGTCGGTTTCTATCTATTAGCAATTTTTCTTAGTACGAAAGGACCAGAAAAATAGAGCCCCCTACACCATTAGCGCTCTTAAATTTATAGATGAAACTAATCTCAATCTAGAAATTATGCAAATCAAACAGCCCAAGAGCAGGGTTGCTAAGGTGGCAGAGCCCGGCAATTGCACAAGATTTAAGCCCTTGGTCCCAGAGGTTCAATTCCTCTTCTTAGCACTCATGCAGTTCATTAATATTCTTGCCCTAATCCTCCCTATCTTAATTGCTATAGCCTTCCTAACACTTATTGAACGAAAAATCTTAGGCTACATGCAACTCCGCAAAGGACCAAACGTTGTAGGTCCATACGGCCTATTACAACCATTCTCAGATGCTATAAAACTATTCATTAAAGAACCCCTGCGACCAAATTTCTCCTCTACAGCCCTATTCATAATTGCCCCAACTCTAGCCCTAACACTAGCCTTAACCCTATGAATTCCCTTACCTATGCCGTATCCTTTAATAGACCTAAACTTAGGCATACTCTTCATCTTAGCCCTATCTAGCCTGGCTGTCTACTCTATCTTATGATCAGGATGAGCATCCAATTCTAAATATGCTCTAATTGGTGCCCTACGAGCGGTTGCCCAAACCATTTCCTACGAAGTCTCGCTAGCGATTATTCTTCTATCCGTTCTCCTCATAAGTGGGTCCTACTCCCTAAGCTCCTTAATTTATTCCCAAGAAAATACCTGATTCATTTTACCAACCTGACCTCTAGCAATAATATGATTTATCTCCACACTAGCAGAAACAAACCGAGCGCCATTTGACCTCACCGAAGGAGAGTCAGAACTAGTATCCGGATTTAACGTCGAATACGCCGCAGGCCCCTTCGCCTTATTCTTTATAGCCGAATACATAAACATCATTCTCATAAACGCCCTATCCACAATCATCTTCCTAGGCTCATTAAGCACACTATCATCACCTGAGATATTTACACTAGAATTCATAACAAAAACCCTACTTCTATCCTCAGTCTTTTTATGAATTCGCGCATCATACCCGCGTTTCCGTTACGACCAACTCATACACCTTCTATGAAAAAATTTTCTACCACTCACCCTCGCTCTATGCATGTGACATACATCACTACCCATCTCCATATCATTTATCCCTCCTTACTCCTAGAAATATGTCTGATAAAAGAGTTACTTTGATAGAGTAAAGCATAGAGGTTAAAATCCCCTTATTTCTAGAATTATAGGACTCGAACCTACTCTTAAGAATTCAAAAATCTTCGTGCTACCTAATTACACTATATTCTAAGTAAGGTCAGCTAATTTAAGCTATCGGGCCCATACCCCGAAAATGTTGGTTCATACCCCTTCCCGTACTAATAAAAATTATCACTAACCTGTCTATTATTTCCACAGTAATTCTAGGAACTTTCATCACCCTCCTCAGCTCCCACCTCCTGCTTATGTGGATTGGACTAGAAATAAGTATACTGGCTATCATTCCCATTCTCATAAAAAAAGCCAACCCCCGTTCAACGGAAGCCGCTACAAAATATTTCCTTACCCAAGCAACCGCTTCCATAATTTTCCTGGCCTCAATCACCTCCAACTTCATCACCTCAGGACTTTGATCATTCAACAACTCCTCAAACCAGCTATGCCTAAACCTAGCAGCCCTAGCCCTGTTAATAAAACTAGGCCTAGCACCTTTCCACTTCTGAATGCCCGAAGTAACCCAAGGAGTCCCCCTATTATCCGGCCTAATAATCCTTACATGACAAAAACTAGCCCCCCTATCCATCCTATATCACCTAGCCCCTATATTATCCACACCCATATTACTCTCATCAGGTCTCCTATCTGTAATAATCGGAGGATGAGGAGGGCTAAATCAGACTCAACTACGCAAAATCTTAGCCTATTCATCCATTGCTCACATAGGATGAATAATTGTAATTATTTCATACAACCCCTCAATCATGCTAATTAACCTACTAATTTATATTCTCCTAACACTCACACTATTTATCTCCTTCAACCTATACTCCAACTATACCATTTCATCCCTCTCCCACACATGAAGCAAATCCCCAATCATAATTACCTCAACCTTACTGGTTCTACTCTCCCTAGGAGGTCTTCCCCCTCTTACAGGATTCATGCCCAAATGACTAATTATCCACGAACTTACCATAAATAACAACACTTATATAGCCATAACCATAGCTATCCTAGCCTTACTAAACTTATTCTTCTACCTACGCCTAGTATATTCATCATCACTGACATTATTCCCAACCTCAAACAACAACAAAATAAAATGACAGTACAACTCCTCGAAACACTTTCCTCTTCTTCCCCCACTAATCATTTTTTCAACCCTCACCTTACCCCTAACCACACTCCTAATCACCACAAACTAGAAGTTTAGGTTATACTCAGACCAAGAGCCTTCAAAGCTCTAAGAAAGTAGTGCTACTTAACTTCTGACTTAAGGACTGCAGACCTTCATTCTACATCTAATGATTGCAAATCATTCACTTTATTTAAGCTAAATCCTCCCTAGATTGGTGGGCTCTGACCCCACGAAACTTTAGTTAACAGCTAAAAACCCTAAATCAACTGGCTTCAATCTACTTCTCCCGCCCAGGGCGGAAGAAAGGGCGGGAGAAGTCCTGGCAGAGTAAGAGCTGCTCCTTTGAATTTGCAATTCAATGTGACAATCACCTCAGGACTTGGTAAAAAGGGGACTTAAACCCCTGTCTTTAGATTTACAGTCTAATGCTTACTCAGCCATCTTACCTATGTTCGTCACACGTTGACTATTCTCAACCAACCACAAAGATATTGGAACTCTATACATAATCTTTGCCGCCTGAGCTGGCATGGTCGGCACAGCCCTTAGCATCCTCATCCGGGCTGAATTAGGCCAACCAGGAGCCTTAATAGGGGATGACCAAATTTATAACGTCGTTGTTACAGCCCATGCCTTTGTAATAATTTTCTTCATGGTCATGCCTATAATAATCGGAGGGTTCGGAAACTGACTGGTCCCCCTGATAATTGGAGCCCCTGACATAGCCTTCCCTCGAATAAATAATATGAGCTTCTGACTTCTGCCTCCATCTTTTCTTCTACTCCTAGCCTCATCCATAGTTGAAGCAGGTGCTGGAACAGGCTGAACAGTCTACCCCCCACTAGCTGGCAACTTAGCCCACGCAGGAGCATCCGTAGATCTAGCTATCTTCTCCCTCCACCTAGCCGGAGTCTCATCAATTTTAGGGGCTATTAATTTTATCACAACTATTATCAATATGAAGCCTCCTGCCCTTTCTCAATATCAAACCCCTCTATTTGTCTGATCAGTATTAATCACAGCAGTACTACTTCTTTTATCCCTACCCGTTCTAGCAGCAGGGATTACCATACTTCTAACAGATCGAAACCTAAATACAACTTTCTTTGACCCAGCTGGAGGAGGTGACCCGATTCTCTATCAACATCTATTCTGATTCTTTGGACACCCCGAAGTATATATTCTGATTCTCCCAGGATTTGGAATTATTTCACACATTGTAACTTACTATTCAGGTAAAAAGGAACCCTTCGGCTATATAGGAATAGTCTGAGCAATAATATCTATTGGCTTCCTAGGGTTCATTGTCTGAGCCCACCACATGTTTACTGTAGGCCTAGATGTAGATACCCGAGCTTACTTCACATCAGCAACTATAATTATCGCCATCCCTACAGGTGTAAAGGTCTTCAGTTGATTAGCAACTCTACATGGAGGAAATATTAAATGATCGCCTGCCATGCTGTGAGCACTAGGCTTTATTTTCCTATTCACAGTAGGCGGACTAACAGGCATCGTTCTATCTAACTCATCCCTTGACATTGTGCTCCATGATACATACTACGTTGTAGCACACTTCCACTATGTTCTGTCCATAGGAGCTGTTTTCGCTATCATAGCAGGATTCGTCCATTGATTCCCACTATTTACCGGCTACACTCTAGATGAAACTTGAGCAAAAATCCACTTCTCCGTTATATTTGTAGGTGTTAACATGACATTCTTCCCCCAACACTTCCTAGGCTTAGCTGGCATACCTCGACGATACTCAGATTATCCAGACGCCTACACCACATGAAACACAATTTCTTCTATAGGATCCTTCATTTCTCTCACAGCAGTAATAATCATAATCTTCATAGTCTGAGAAGCATTCGCATCCAAACGTGAGGTAGCTGCGGTTGAACTAACATCTACTAATCTAGAATGGCTCCACGGATGTCCTCCCCCATACCACACTTTCGAAGAGCCTGCCTACGTAAAAGCCTATTAAGAAAGGAAGGAATCGAACCCCCTGTCACTGGTTTCAAGCCAGCGCCATAGCCTCTATGTCTTTCTCTATAAGAGATATTAGTAAAGAATTACATGACTTCGTCAAAGTCAAATCATAGGATAATCCCCTATATATCTCTATGGCCTACCCCTTCCAGCTAGGACTCCAAGATGCCTCATCCCCAATTATAGAAGAACTAACCAACTTCCACGACCATACTCTCATAATTGTTTTTCTCATTAGCTCCCTAGTTCTGTATATCATCTCAGCTATACTAACCACTAAGCTTACACACACAAGTACAATAGACGCCCAAGAAGTAGAAACCATCTGAACAATCTTACCAGCAATTATCCTAATTTTAATTGCCCTTCCCTCATTACGAATTCTTTACATAATGGACGAAATCAATAACCCCTCACTTACGGTTAAAACTATAGGACATCAATGATACTGGAGCTATGAATATACTGATTACGAAGATCTTACTTTTGACTCCTACATAGTGCCCACCACCGACCTAAAATCAGGGGACTTACGACTACTAGAAGTCGATAACCGTGTGGTTCTACCCATAGAACTGCCTATTCGTATACTAATTTCATCTGAAGACGTCCTTCACTCCTGAGCAATACCATCTCTAGGAATTAAAACTGACGCAATTCCAGGACGCCTTAATCAGGCCACACTTACTTCCACACGACCCGGTTTATTCTATGGCCAGTGCTCAGAAATTTGCGGCTCCAATCACAGCTTCATGCCTATCGTCCTAGAAGTGGTTCCATTAAAACACTTCGAAAATTGATCTCTATCAATAACCTAATTTACCATTATGAAGCTTGTAGAGCATTAGCCTTTTAAGCTAAAGAAGAGGCAAGATAAGCCTCCATAATGCTATGCCACAGCTAGACACCTCTACTTGATTTATTACTATCCTCTCTATACTCCTGTCTCTCTTTATCTTAATACAAACAAAAATCTCTTCTTTTAACTATTTCCCTCTCCCTACACCTAAGCTCCTAGCTTCCAAAAAACCAGAAAACCCCTGAAATTCCAAATGAACGAAAATCTATTTGCCTCTTTCCTTACCCCAACACTAATAGGCCTTCCTGTAGTGATTCTTATTATTGCTATACCTAGCATCTTTCTCCCAACTTCAAACCGGTTATTAACCAACCGAGTCTTAACAATCCAACGATGACTCGTTCAAACGATTTTAAAACAAATAATGGCAATACATAATAACAAAGGACGTACCTGATCCCTTATACTTGTCTCCCTTATCATCTTTATCGGCTCTACCAATCTTCTAGGCCTTCTACCACATACTTTCACACCCACAACTCAACTATCAATAAATTTAGGAATAGCCATCCCACTTTGAGCCGGAGCAGTAATCCTAGGATTCCGCCACAAAACTAAAGCATCATTAGCCCATTTCCTCCCACAAGGGACCCCTATTCCCTTAATTCCAATACTTATCATTATCGAAACTATTAGCCTATTTATCCAACCCATAGCCCTAGCTGTACGACTTACAGCCAACATCACAGCTGGGCATCTTCTAATTCACCTGATCGGAGGGGCCACCCTAGCCCTTTTATCAATTAGTGTGCCCACTGCATTAGTAACTCTAGTTATTCTTATCTTACTTACCATCCTAGAGTTTGCCGTAGCCCTAATCCAAGCCTATGTCTTTACCCTCCTAGTAAGTCTCTATCTACATGACAACGCCTAATGACCCACCAAGTCCATCCATATCATATAGTTAACCCTAGCCCTTGACCACTAACAGGGGCTCTCTCCGCCCTACTGCTGACATCCGGCTTAATCATATGATTTCACTTTAATTCCTCAACCTTACTTCTAATTGGCCTCCTAACTAATCTTCTTACGATATACCAATGATGACGAGACGTAGTCCGAGAAGGAACCTTCCAAGGACATCACACCCCTATAGTGCAAAAAGGCCTTCGCTATGGAATAGTCCTATTTATTATCTCAGAAATTTTCTTCTTCGCAGGCTTTTTCTGAGCATTCTACCACTCAAGCCTAGCCCCCACTCATGACCTCGGCGGCTGCTGACCCCCAACAGGCATTATTCCTCTTAACCCACTAGACGTCCCCCTACTAAATACATCTGTCCTACTTGCTTCCGGAGTCTCAATCACATGAGCTCATCACAGCCTCATGGAAGGCAACCGCAACCATATAATCCAAGCCCTCTTCATCACAATCGCCCTAGGGCTCTACTTTACTCTCCTTCAAGCATCAGAATATTTCGAAACTTCGTTTACCATTTCTGACGGTGTTTACGGGTCCACATTCTTCATAGCAACAGGCTTCCACGGCCTCCACGTAATTATTGGAACAACATTCCTACTAGTCTGCTTCCTACGACAACTGAATTTCCACTTCACATCAAAACACCACTTCGGGTTTGAAGCTGCCGCATGATATTGACATTTCGTTGATGTAGTATGACTATTCCTATACGTCTCTATTTACTGATGAGGATCTTGTTCTTTTAGTATCAATATAGTACAGTTGACTTCCAATCAACCAGTTCCGGTAAAATCCGGAAAAGAATAATCAACATAATTCTGTCTCTTACTATCAATATCCTTCTCGCCTCCGTATTAGTTACAGTAGCCTTCTGACTCCCACAAATCAACATCTACTCAGAAAAAATTGGCCCCTATGAATGCGGATTTGACCCTATTGAATCAGCTCGCCTTCCATTTTCAATAAAATTTTTCCTTATTGCAATCACATTCCTCTTATTTGACCTAGAAATTGCCCTCCTCTTACCCCTTCCATGAGCCTCCCAAACTAACAAACTTATGACTGTCCTAGCAGTCGCCCTATTACTCATCCTTATTTTATCCCTAGGCCTAGCGTATGAATGGACCCAAAAAGGCCTTGAATGAGAAGAATAACGTGATAATTAGTTTAAATAAAACAAATGATTTCGACTCATTAGATTATGAATTAACTCATAATTATCATCATGCCTCTAATTTATACTAGCCTAACCCTAGCCTTCTCCCTATCCCTTCTTGGAACCCTCATATTCCGATCCCACTTGATATCAACTCTCTTATGTCTTGAAGGCATAATACTAGCCATTTTTGTAACAACCTCAATCAGCACTCTTAGCACCCACAACAACCTCTCGTTCATACTACCTATTATTATCCTCGTTTTTGCTGCTTGCGAAGCAGCAGTGGGCTTGGCGCTCCTGGTTACCATCTCCAACTCCTACGGTAACGACTACGTACAAAACCTTAACCTCCTGCAATGCTAAAAATCATCATTCCAACAATTATACTATTACCCCTAACATGGTGATCTAAGCCATCCTTTCTATGAATCAACACAACTTCCTACAGCTTCTTAATCAGTCTAATCACCCTATTAAACCTCTACAACCACAATGACACCACCCACAATTTCTCTCCTCTATTCTTTACAGACCAACTATCCACACCACTACTTATCCTTACCTCATGACTCTTACCCCTAATACTTATTGCAAGCCAAAACCATATGTCCAAAGAAACGCCCGCCCGAAAAAAACTATTTGTCTCTATATTAGTAGTACTTCAAGTGTCACTTATTATAACTTTCTCCGCTGCTGAACTAATATTTTTCTACATCCTATTTGAAGCTACCCTCATTCCCACTCTAATTATTATCACCCGATGAGGAAACCAAACCGAACGACTAAATGCCGGAATCTATTTCCTATTTTATACTTTAATCGGCTCCCTACCTCTTCTAGTCGCCCTCCTAGTAAAACGAAACCAACTAGGTTCTCTAAACATTATCTTCCTAATATTCAACACTCCTTACCTAGACCCGTCACTGTCAAACCAACTAATGTGACTAGCTTGCATAATGGCATTTATAGTAAAAATGCCTCTCTACGGCCTCCACCTATGACTCCCCAAAGCCCATGTAGAAGCTCCTATCGCAGGATCTATAGTCCTTGCCGCTATTCTTCTAAAACTTGGAGGCTATGGAATGATACGAATCACTATCATTCTTAACCCAACATCCATTGATATAGCTTACCCCTTCATCCTTCTATCCCTGTGAGGCATAGTGATAACAAGCTCAATCTGCTTACGACAAACCGACCTAAAATCCCTCATCGCATATTCCTCCGTTAGCCATATAGCGCTAGTCATCGCCGCAATTATAATCCAAACTCCTTGAAGCTTTATAGGGGCCACAGCACTAATAATAGCCCACGGATTAACTTCCTCACTATTATTCTGCCTAGCCAATACCAACTACGAGCGAATTCACAGCCGAACTATACTATTAGCACGAGGCCTTCAATCCATCTTCCCACTGATAGCGACATGATGACTACTGGCAAGCCTTACTAACCTGGCACTTCCACCATCAATTAACTTTGTCGGAGAACTCTACATCATTATCTCCTCATTTTCTTGATCGAACTTTTCCATTATCCTTACAGGAGTAAATATACTAATTACAGCTCTCTATACCCTCTACATACTAATCATGACTCAACGAGGCTCAGTCACACACCACATAAAAAATCTTTTACCAACCTTCACACGAGAATCCACTTTAATAACTCTCCATCTTATCCCCCTGATCTTACTAACAATAAACCCAAAATTTATTATAGGCCACCTGTATTGTAGATATAGTTTATTAAAACACTAGACTGTGAATCTAAAAATAGAAGATAATTTCTTCTTATCTACCGAGAGAGAAGACAAGAACTGCTAATTCATGCCACCATGATTGAACCCATGGCTCCCTCACTTTTATAGGATAGTAGTATTCCGTTGGTCTTAGGAACCAAAAAATTGGTGCAACTCCAAATAAAAGTAATAAACATAATTACCTCAATCTCAATCCTCTACTTACTTATTCTCACAATACCAGCTCTATGATCCCTCACCAGCCCAAATGTTAGTAATCTATCCACCTACATTAACCAATCCATCAAATACGCATTTTTCCTAAGCCTAATTCCCCTACTAATTTTTTTTCACTCAGGCTACGAATCCACAATCACCAACTGACACTGAATTTCAATCCAACCAACTAGCCTAATAATAAGCTTCAAGATAGACTTCTACTCCCTTCTCTTCATACCAGTAGCCCTCTATGTAACTTGATCCATTACAGAATTTTCCACTTGATACATGCACTCAGACCCCAACCTAAATCGATTCATCAAATATTTACTTATTTTCCTAATTACCATAATAATTTTAGTATCAGCAAACAATCTTATACAGCTGTTTATTGGCTGAGAAGGAGTGGGCATCATATCTTTTCTACTAATCGGATGGTGATTCGGACGATCAGAAGCTAATACCGCAGCTCTACAAGCCGTCCTATATAACCGAATCGGAGACATTGGTCTAATTCTCGCTATATCCTGATTTATATGAAAACTAAACTCCTGAGACCTAAAACTTATCCTCACCACAAATACAACAATTTCCTCCTTACCCCTCATTGGCCTAATCCTAGCAGCCACGGGAAAATCCGCCCAATTCAGCCTGCACCCATGACTACCCTCAGCCATAGAAGGCCCCACTCCAGTCTCAGCCCTCTTACACTCTAGCACAATAGTTGTAGCAGGAGTATTCCTACTGGTCCGATTTTACCCTATCCTAGATAATGAACCAATAAAAACCCTAATATTATGTCTCGGCTCCCTCACTACCCTTTTCACGGCCATCTGCGCCCTGACACAAAACGACATCAAAAAAATCGTCGCATTCTCTACATCTAGCCAACTAGGACTCATAGTCGTCACCCTAGGAATTGGTCAACCCTATCTAGCCTTCCTACATATCTGCACCCACGCTTTCTTCAAAGCTATACTCTTCCTGTGCTCTGGGTCAATTATTCACAGTCTCAATGACGAACAAGACATTCGAAAAATAGGAGGCTTGGCCAAAGCCATACCATTCACCACAACAGCCCTAATAATCGGAAGTTTAGCCCTAGTAGGTACGCCCTTCCTAACCGGCTTTTATTCAAAAGACCTAATCATCGAAACCATAAACACGTCTTATACAAACGCCTGAGCCCTAATTATTACATTAATCGCCACCTCCATAACGGCAATATACAGTCTACGAATTATCTTTTTCGCCTTCATAGGAAACCCACGCTTCCTCCCTATAATTCTAATCAACGAGTCTGCTCCCTCCATAATTAACCCCATCAAACGCCTCATACTAGGAAGTATTTTTGCCGGATACATAATAACTAACCTCATTCCACCAATCACAACCCCACAAATAACAATACCAACAACCCTAAAACTAGCCGCCCTTGCAGTAACTGTTACAGGATTTGCCTTAGCCTTAGAACTGAATAATCTCACACTAACCCTCACTGCAAAATACTCAACCCATTACCATAGCTTCTCCACCCTACTAGGATTCTATCCTGCTATTATCCATCGACTCTTACCCTTAAAAAGTCTATTTATTAGCCAAAAAACGGCATACAAATCTCTAGACCTAATCTGATTAGAATACTCCTTACCCAAACTATTCTCCTACTTCAATTCCCTGGCTTCCTCAACTACCTCCGATCAAAAAGGAATAGTAAAACTCTACTTCATATCATTTTTCCTAACCCTCCCCATTCCTCTCATCCTAACTCTATTTTAACCTCCACGTACAATATCAATGACAATAAAAATACTAACAAATAGAGACCACCCAGCTAGAACTACCAGCCACCACCCATAATCATAAATAGCAGACACCCCAACTATATCTTCCCCTATATAACCCCCATACTCGCTACCTAAAATTACCCAATCCCCTATATCATCTAAACCAACAACCACTTTAGCATCACCATAACTAGCCAACCAAACAGAACCAACTAACTCAAATGAAAACCCAAAAACTAACATTAAACTTACCATCCAATTAGAAGCCCATGTCTCAGGATAATCTTCAGCCGCCATAGCAGTCGTGTAACCAAACACAACCATCATTCCACCCAAATAAATTAAAAAAACTATTAAACCCAAATAAGACCCACCATGTTCCAAAATTAGCCCACAACCTAACCCTCCACCAACAATTAACCCTAATCCACCATAAATTGGCGATGGCTTAGTAGCAAAAGCAATAAAACACGCAACAAACAATAAACTCAATAAAAAAATTGACATAGTCATTATTTCTGCATGGACTACCCATGACCTATGACATGAAAAATCATCGTTGTAAAATCAACTACAGAAACCCAATGACAAACATCCGTAAAACTCACCCATTAATAAAAATCATCAACGAGTCCTTTATTGACCTTCCTGCCCCATCCAACATCTCCGCATGATGAAACTTCGGCTCCCTCCTAGGATTATGCCTAATCATTCAAATCGTCACAGGACTATTTCTAGCTATACATTATACATCCGACACCATAACCGCCTTCTCGTCCGTAACCCACATCTGCCGAGACGTAAACTATGGCTGACTAATCCGCTATCTTCACGCCAATGGAGCTTCCATATTCTTTATCTGCCTATTCCTTCATGTAGGACGAGGCCTCTACTACGGTTCCTACACATTCATCGAAACATGAAATGTCGGCATCCTACTATTGTTTGCAGTTATAGCTACAGCCTTCATGGGCTATGTACTTCCCTGAGGACAGATATCCTTCTGAGGCGCTACAGTAATTACTAACCTCCTATCAGCTATCCCCTATATCGGGACCACCCTCGTTGAGTGAATCTGAGGAGGATTTTCGGTGGATAAAGCCACTCTAACCCGTTTCTTTGCTTTCCATTTCATTTTACCATTCATCATCGCAGCCCTAGCTGTAGTTCACCTTCTATTCCTCCACGAAACTGGCTCTAACAACCCAATCGGACTAAACTCCAACGCGGATAATATTCCCTTTCACCCCTATTACACAATAAAAGATGCTCTAGGATTTCTTCTAATACTACTCACCCTCCTTTCCCTAGTACTTTTCTGCCCAGACCTATTAGGAGACCCAGACAATTACACACCAGCAAACCCCCTAAGCACTCCTCCCCATATTAAACCCGAATGATATTTCCTATTTGCCTACGCCATCCTCCGATCAATCCCTAATAAACTTGGCGGTGTCGTAGCCTTAGTTCTCTCAATTCTAATCTTAGCTATCGTCCCTTTCCTCCACAACTCAAAACAACGTAGCATAATCTTCCGACCAATTAGCCAATGCATATACTGACTACTCGTAGCCGACCTACTAACACTAACTTGAATTGGAGGTCAACCAGTTGAGCACCCCTTTATCATCATTGGTCAAGTAGCGTCCGTACTATATTTCACAATTATCTTAATCCTAATACCCCTTTCCAGCATATTAGAGAACAAAATTCTAAAATGAAGAACTTGGCCTTTATAGTATAAACCATTACTCTGGTCTTGTAAACCAGCAATGAGAGAACCGCTCTCTAAAGGCACAAATCAAGAAAGAGGCCTCCAGCCCCACCACCAGCACCCAAAGCTGGAATTCTAAATAAACTATTTCTTGATCTTATTTTTTGCTATGTATATCGTGCATAATATTATCTTCCCCATGTATAATAAGCTAGTACATGATCCTATATATCTTACATAAGACATTATATGTTTAATCCACATTAATTTATATCCCCCATGTCTATTATTTACCCTTACAACTGCATGCTTTAGGAATTCCTACTCAAAGAGATTACATATCCCATTCTGTCAGGCTGCCTAGACTTCAATTCTAGTCAGAATGACTATCCCTATCCGATCGTTGGTCGCTTATTCTACCATCCTCCGTGAAACCAACAACCCGCCAGAGTCATGTCCCTCTTCTCGCTCAGCGCCCATATTAATGTGGGGGTAGCTAACTATTATCTTTACAATACATCTGGTTCTTACCTCAGGGCCATTTTACCTAAGACGTTCACATTATGATCTTCAATAGACATCTCGATGGTTCTGATCCTATCTCCCTCACACCAACAACTTGGTGAGCTGTCAGGCAGATGGTATTTTTAAATTTTGGGGGGGGGAACTTGCATCGACTCAGCTAAGTCTAATCGACTTGGACTCAGAGTAAGTTCTGTAGCTGGACTTTATCTCTATGCGAGGATAATACATACCAATCAAGGAGGACTAATTATTCATGCTTGACGGACATACCTGAAACCAACACACACACACACACACATGCGTACACACATGCGTACACACATGCGTACACACATGCGTACACACATGCGTACACACATGCGTACACACATGCGTACACACATGCGTACACACATGCGTACACACATGCGTACACACATGCGTACACACATGCGTACACACATGCGTACACACACGCGTACACACACATGTGTACACACATGCGTACACACACGCGTACACACACATGCGTACACACACGCGTACACACATGCGTACACACATGCGTACACACACGCGTACACACATGTACACACATGCGTACACACGCGTACACACACACATATAAACCCAAAGTACTGGTGAAATTAACTCAACAAACCCCCCTACCCCCCATCTACACTCATTTTACTGCCTACTTAGATAACTTGCCAAACCCCAAAAACAAGCACTAAAATAGACTATAAATGTAGAGGTACAACTTACTCCCTTACCACACCCATATACCGCCCTAAAAACTAATAAACATAAAAGAAGAATCAGGCTTTTAACGCCCACTTATTCTCTTCTTTTAAGAAATATAAAGCTGTACACTTCTTCACCAGTACATTTGTCAGA